GATTTGGATTGATGTAAGTACAGGATTACTTTTATCTATTCTCGAAAGCAAAGGTTAAAACTTTATCTTTATATTATTAAATATTACATTATTCGAATAAAAATTGATTTTAAATGAAAATCAAGCCACGACCCTTACGAACCAACCGTTCTTTTGTATTGACCAAGCAAAAACCTCATTCCTTTAACTGCAAAAAAATCTAAAAGCTATTTTTTTTGAATTTTTAAATGTTTTGCGAATCAAGAGTTTTATACATTGTTTAGTTGAGATAAATTCGAAGAAATTGTTCGAATTGTGTAATCTTCAATTATTGATACAGGTAACCGGCCTAAAGCAATTTGATTATAATTCAATTCATGACGATTATAAGTAGAAAGCTCATATTCTTCGGACATTGATAAACAATTTGTTGGACAATACTCAACACAATTACCACAAAATATACAAATTCCAAAATCAATACTGTAATTAAGTAATCGTTTTTTTCGAATATCAGTTTGAAATTTCCAATCTACAACGGGTAGATCTATAGGGCATACACGAACACATACTTCACAAGCAATGCATTTATCAAATTCAAAGTGGATTCGACCTCGGAAACGTTCTGATGTAATCAATTTTTCGTAGGGGTATTGAATAGTTACAGGTAAACGATTCGCGTGGGACAGGGTAATCATGAAACCTTGACCAATATACCTGGCAGCTCGTATTGTTTGTTGACTAGAGTTCAAGAACCGAGTTAGCATAGGGAACATATCTGAATATCTATAAATAAGTTTACTGGTTTCTTTCTCTTGTTTGAGACAAGTTATGAAGAATAGAATATTCTATTCCTTTACAGTGAAAGAAGCTGGAACGAAGTTGTTAATAATAGATTACCTAAAGAAATAGGTAAAAGAAATTTCCATCCAAGATTTAATAGTTGGTCCATTCTTAGTCTTGGTAACGTCCATCTTGTTGCAATAGAAATAAACAAGAACAAATAAGTTTTAGCCAGTGTAATAAAGATACCTATTATTGTTACAAAAACTTTCCCTCTTTTATTTATGTCAAAAATTTCAGGACTAAATAGGTTTGGAATAGAAAGATTCCAACCCCCCAAGTAAAGAACTGTTACAAATAACGAAGAAACTAGTAGATTTAGATACGAAGCAACATAAAATAAGCCAAATTTTATACCTGAATATTCGGTTTGATAACCAGCTACTAATTCTTCTTCTGCTTCTGGTAAATCAAAAGGTAATCTCTCACACTCGGCTAGAGAAGAAATTAGAAAAATGATAAACCCTATAGGTTGACGCCACAAATTCCATCCCCAAAAACCATATTTTGATTGTGTTTCAACTATATCAACTGTACTTAAACTGTTAGATAATCATAGTCGACAATAACATCACTGTTCTCGTCACTATTACAGAACCGTACATGAGATTTTCACCTCATACGGCTCCTCATAGGTCACAAATCAATATAAGAACCTTTCAACTTTATTTATCTTGATGTATTTGTTGATGTGTTTGTAAGATCGATAGAGAATCAAATTCTTATCCTAAGGCCTATAATTAGACTAATGGAATTCTGTCTGCTAGATTTATAATAAAATAATAAAAAAGTGCTTCGGAATTGATCTCATATTTTAAAAATTTTCATTTTTCTTTGTTAATTAAAAACTTTACCCTTGAATGAAAAAAATAATTTTTAGAGGAATATCACATAGATATTTCAACCTATCTTTTTCTCATTTTCGATTACGAAAAAGCATTTAGACATTGCATTACATAACAAGAATTTTATTTCGTTCCTATTCTCCTTTCTCAGAAAAAGAGGCATTATTCGTATTATCAAAAGTAAAAGATTTCTTCGTTTTGATAGTTATTTACTTAATCAGTGGACAGGAACATACTCTGGATCGAAATCATGGGGAGTACTTCTTAATCATTTCTACCAACTTAAAGCCCCAATTCGAATTACTTTTCTATAAAAAAATATCCTATTGGATAATTTAAAGAATCTCCATTACTAATCCTTTGTGTATCTTGGTCTTCCTAACCATCCACTTATTTTTTTTTTGAATCTCTCATTAGGGTAATACCTCTATGGTAATAGTATAGAAAAAACCCATACAATTGATCTTTTAAACCCGCTTCAAGCCATGATGACTAATCAGCCAATCTTGGGGTAAACAGCCTTGACTGCTTATGTTTACTTTCACTTAATTCTTGTACATAGGAAATGAGATTGAATTCCTTTAACAGCAAATTTAGAAGCCGTTTTATTTCACTCATATAACTATCTGGTTTAATTCATCAACCTAATGATGAATAAAAAAATAGATATTCAAATCATTTAACTTTCTTCTTAGAAAGAAAAGAAATGGAGGAATTTTTATGTCTTACCGAATCACACGTAGAGATATTGATAATACACATAGAGTTAATGGTATTTCATAACTAATTGATTGAGCAGCAGCCCTTAATCCACCTAAAAAGGAATATTTATTATTTGATCCATAGCCTGACATAAGTAATCCAACGGGAGCAAGACTTGAAACGGCGATCCATAAAAAAACACCAATACTAAGATCAGCTAGAATAAAGCGATAGCTAAAAGGAATTATTGAATAACTTAGTAAAATGGATATGACTGCTATGGATGGACCAATACTGAATAAACGAGTATCTCCTCTAGACGGAAGAAGATTTTCTTTGAAAAGTAGTTTTGTACCATCTGCTAAAGCTTGAAGCATTCCCAAAGGACCTGCATATTCGGGTCCAATACGTTGCTGTATCTCTGCAGATATTTCTCTTTCTAACCAAACAATTACTAGTACACCCAGTGTGATTCCTAATACAAGAATGAAAATAGGGACAAGCATCCATACGAGCCCATAAACTTCTTTTAAGAATTCCAATCTGAAAAAAGAATGAATAGCTTCTATTTCTGTTATATCAATTATCATTTCAACGATCAACTTCTCCCATAATGATATCTATACTACCTAGTATCGTCATAATATCAGCCAATTTCATTCTTTTAACTAACTGCGGAAGAATTTGCAAGTTGATAAACCCCGGCGGTCGGATTTTCCATCTCCAAGGAAAAACACTCTGATCTCCGATCAGAAAAATTCCCAATTCTCCTTTTGGTGCTTCGACTCTTACATAAAGTTCTTGCTTGGATAATTCAAAAGTTGGAGAAGGTTTTTTACTAATAAATCGATATTCAAAATCATTCCATTCAGGGTCTTTTATTCTATCAAAGCGCCGGCTTTCTAAATTCTCATAGGGCCCCCCTGGAATTCCTTCCAGGGCCTGTTGGATAATTTTTATGGATTCTGTCATTTCGCCAATTCGTACTAAATAACGAGCTAATGAATCTCCTTCTTTTTGCCATTGAATCTCCCAATTAAATTCGTCATAACACTCATAACGATCAACTTTACGAAGATCCCATTGTATTCCGGAAGCTCGTAGCATTGGCCCCGATAAACCCCAATTTAATGCTTCTTCTCCGCCAATAATACCTACGCCTTCAACTCGTTCTAAAAAAATAGGATTTTGTGTAATAAGCTTTTGATATTCAGCAACCCCAGTTAAAAAATAATCGCAAAAATCTAAACATTTATCTATCCAGCCATGAGGTAGATCAGCAGTGACTCCTCCGATACGAAAATAATTATGCATCATGCGCATACCGGTAGCAGCTTCGAATAAGTCATATATCAATTCTCGTTCTCGCAAAATATAGAAAAAGGGGGTCTGTGCCCCAATATCTGCCATAAAAGGGCCAAGCCATAACAAATGGGAAGCGATACGACTTAACTCCAGCATAATAGCTCTAATATAGCTAGCCCTTTTAGGTACTTGAATATTGCCTAGCTGTTCAGGTCCGTTTACGGTTATTGCTTCTGTAAACATAGTAGCTAAATAATCCCAACGTGTTACATAAGGCAAATATTGTATAATTGTTCGATTTTCCGCAATTTTTTCCATTCCTCTATGTAAATAACCCAATATAGGTTCACAGTCAATAACATCTTCACCGTCGAGAGTAACGATTAGTCGAAGAACACCGTGCATTGATGGGTGGTGAGGGCCCATATTGACTATCATGAGGTCGTTTCTTGTAGTTGGTGTAATCATAAGTTTTTCCCGAGTCAGTCTTCCATGCATTGCTGAAAGTAAAAAGAAATTCATCAAAATTTAAACGACTAAGCTCATCAAGACTAAGCTCGTCAAATGATATCATGCTTCAAATTAACGAGTTTTTATTTCTCGAATATCCAACTCATCAATTAATTCTTTATAGCGTCCTCTATTTCTTTTTGACAAATAGGCTAGTAGTCGTTGACGTTTTCCCAAAATTTTTCGCAAACCTTTCTGAGATGAAAAGTCTTTTTTGTGCAATTCCAAATGTGAAGTAAGTCTCCTTATCTTAGTGGTGAAACTGAATACTTGAAATTCAACAGACCCTCTATTTTCTTTATTTTCTTTTTGAGAAATAATAGAAATTACTGAATTTTTTACCATAAAAAACTCTCCTTTCCCCTTGTACAGATATGGATTTTACCGATCAGTAATAAGTATAAGTAATAATAATGCCATTAATTTTGATGTGGTATATACAATAATTTAATCCAAATAACTCCTTTCTGAATTCAAACCAATCAATCGAATTGGAAATTGGATTTAGATACGAATAGAAAAAGATTGGTACATTTTTGCATCGAAGAATTTAGACCTAAAATTAAGAAGTTTCTATTGATTCATTTGGAAAACTAATTGAGATATTATTCATAATTCATTTCATATTGAATACTAGAATGAGATGTGAGACAAGAAAAGTACGTGATCTGTATATTTGTTTACTTTCATATACCCTATATTATATATAGATTAATATAGATTATATATAGGGTATATAGAAATAGGGTTTAGGGTATATATAGAAAAATTGTATTATTCACAGAATTTCAATCGCGGATACAGATGTATTCTTAACATACTGAAACGACTGCCATTATTGGTATCAAACCAATAACGATTCATACAAGCTAAATCTTCTAATCGATAATTAGGCCAAAGAAAGAACTTTAATTTCATTAATTGATTTTTCTCTCTATCAAGATAATTATTGTCATGTGAAACTCGGCTGCTGTTTTTTATGTTCTTTCTATTCCAAAATACTGGATTTCTATATGTATAATTTTCATTCTTTGAATTGAAACAAATTAGAATTCTCGCTTTTCTACGACGTTTAAACGAGAAAATATTTTCTGGAACAAGTAAATCAAAATGATTTTTGTCTCTATTTTCATTTATTCTTTGATGTGGTGAAATTGTTTCATCCAAATTTGTCCTAGAAACATATCTTTGCTCTTGATATTTTTGATTAATTTGATGCTTACTCTTATGAAGCAACGAAATACCTACGGTTTGGTACATAATAAATTGTCCATCTTTTTTTCCAGACAAACGAAGTGGTTCTACAATCAATACCCCCCTCTTCATTAATTCTGAAAGAGTTAAATTACTTTGAATCGGCATTCTATCCAAATTTATTTCTCTCTTTTGAATGGAGGTTATAGTCATTTTTTTTGGATCTATCAGTCTAAGCAGAAGACAATATGCCTTGATATTATTGATCATTCTTTGATTTAAAGTTGTGCACCATTTCAATTGAAAAACCAAATAACGTTTCAGGAAGAAATCTAGTTCTGCTTCTCTATTGCTTTTGTATTGTTTTCTCTTTTTCCCCTTTTTTATGTCCAAGCTTGCATAATTATCTTCAATATCTTTTTGTTGTGAGAGAACGGATCCACGATCTCCTTGACTTATGGGTTCTTTTTCTTCTTGATTTCGATGCTTTTTATTCGAGGCTATCAACAAATTAATCTTTTTCTTTTCATTAATCTTTTTATTTTCACTACTATTTAAATTTAAAAGAAGTAATTTGCTTGGTATAAACCAAGGTTTTGTTTTATATGCCTTATAAAGTAACACAAATTCTGGGAAGAGCCAAAATTCCAGATTCGATATGGGGCGCTTTAGTATTTTTTCATTCATTCCCATCCAATCAAAAAATCCTTTGTGGGGGTTTGGTGAATTGGTTTCTGGAATCATAAGATAAAAAATATTTTTTTTAGAAATTATTTGAGAATTGTTAGTAGGAATTTGAGTATTTTGATTCCTATTGGTATCAATAATGATCCAGGTCTCAATATCGGCTTTTTGGCTAAGATAAAAATTGAAAAATTTCCAATCAAAGTTTTTTCTATCGGCCGATTTTTCCATATATGGAATATCAACGTGTCCTAGATCATTTTGAATAGGGATGTTCCTCAGTATATCAAAAAAGGCCTTTTTAGGCCTGTTATAAGTATAATAAATTTCTTGGTTCTTATTTTCTTGAAAGGGAAATCTATAAAAAAAACATTCCGTTTTATTATCATAATTAAGAAATTTATATGATAAAAGATTATATCTATAATATTTTCGAAAATTACTTTTTTCATTGGATAATAAATATACTTCCGATTTTTTTTTGGAACCAACCAATTGGTCTTTTTCATATGAATGCCGTTTGCTTAAATTTTCCTTTTTAACTATACAACGCTGGCGAACTCTATTTCGCCATTTTTCTGGTATTAATCTAGACCATCCGATCTGAGATAAATGGTATTGATAATGTCCTTTTAACCAGTTTTTCCATTGATTCGTTTCATAGCTTGGAAGTTTTTTATTTGCTAATTTCGAATGAATCATTCCTTGTCTTTCAAAAGAATCCTTTATTTTAGACTTCAGAAAAGGGGGGATTCTTTGATATTGAACAACAGATCTTACCGAGTTCCTAATTTGAATTTGTGATAATTTGTAAAATACATATGCTTGTGACACGTAGGATAAGTCATAAAAAATACGTGAATTTTCTTTAATATTACTAATATTATCAAATGGCTTTTTTATAGTCGAAATAAATGTAATTGGAGTTTTCTTTTTTTTATTAATTCTTTCTTGTTTTCTTTCATTATTGTAAATCGATTTATCAATAATTTTTTTTGTTACTTTAAGAAAAAGTTTTGTATTTATTCTGGGAATATTAATGATAGATAAAAATAGATCTGTGTAGATTTTTTCAATGAAAATTTTAAAAAAAGGGGGGAATTTATAGATTAATCGAGCATTTCTTCTTTTTAATATTTGCCATTTTTCGAATCTTTTAGCATTAGAATTTGTTTTGTTAGGACTAAGATTATTTATTCTTGGAGTTACTTTTTTTTTCTCTTTTGAGATTCTTTTTATTTGATTTCGAATTTTACTTGTTCTATCAGCGAGATCCTTCGTTTTTTTTTCCGTCAATGAATAATTTGACGAACTCGGAGATGCAATTTGATTAAATGATTCGTGAATTATCTGATTGCTTATCATGGAATCTTTTTCTTCTTTAATTTCGCTTAATTTATATACTTCTTTTAATCTAAATAATAGAATTGGATTTACT